ATTACGTACTTACTTAAAAACGAACAAATCGCAATTCCAAGAAATTATCTCTTCTACCAAAACATTTACTGAGGAAGCGGAAGCCCTTTTAAAAGAAGCTATTCAAGAACAAATGGAACGCTTTCTACTTCAGGAACAAGCATAAATAAATGGATCCTTTAATATAAATATTTAAAAAGTTTATATATTATATATATAAAAAAGACCTTTCTTCCTATAGATATCTAAAAAAAACATATGGAAATAAATTGCGTCCAATAGGATTTGAACCTATACCAAAGGTTTAGAAGACCTCTGTCCTATCCATTAGACAATGGACGCTTTTCATTTCATTCCGATTTTTTCTCGTTTTTGACTTTGATTCTGATTCTCGTATTTATTGTTCTGAAAAAAGAATCCGATTGTATATGAGATGATAAAATTTTTTGTCTTGTATATTCAACTCAATAATGATGCATTAGGTATTATAGACTAGAGCGGGTAGCGGGAATCGAACCCGCATCGTTAGCTTGGAAGGCTAGGGGTTATAGTCGACGCTGGTTTTTCATTTTTAACGTCTCTAATTCAAAACCGAACATGAAACTTTTATTTCATTCGGCTCCTTTATGGAAAATGGAGAAATTCTCAGATAAAATTTTAAGGTGGGAATGAAATCCAAAATTTGGCCCATAACATCTATGTCAGCTTTTTGTTGGAATGCATTCCATTCCAAATAATTTGCTTTCTAGATCATCCTTCTAGAAGAGGAGATTCAAATAATCTTTCTAGTTACTTCGTTCTCTATTTCTAGTTGAAAGAATCCTAAGGAAAAGTTTTTGGTTTCCACCGAGCTAAAAGAAAGATGTTGATTGAAGCCTCTAGTAAACTAAAGTTATCATTTAATAGCCATTTTGCCTCGATTTCTTAAAAAAAAGAAGATGAAGATTTAGTTACGATTAGAAAACCTTTTTTTATCTTTATCCATGGATTGCTTACTTATACTGATTCAATTGGAAATGGTCGTCCAATTACAAAAATTCATGTTTCAAAATTTCATAATCCAAAATTTATATTTTTAATTGACCTTTGGATACAAATCACGAGAATGTATAATTCTCTTCCAATTTTTCATTGAAGGTAAGGAATTAATTCCTTTTTAGAAATAAAGTTTATGATCGGAATAGTAATCAAACCGGGGGATCCCTTAACTATTAAAGGGTTATATAGAACGAATCACACTTTTACCACTAAACTATACCCGCTACAGTTCGATTATTGTATCGAAATATAACTTTTGTCGAACACTGAAACTGGACATAATGGAATCAAGATAGGCTTATAAAAGAATCATGAAATTTAGAATAGTGGCCTTTTTCGTAGTAAGATTAAGGGAGATTCTGAAAAGTATATAAAGTATAGTTAAATAATTTAATTAAAAATAAAAAAAGTTCGGTTTTTTTCCTGAAGGAGTTAGTTTTGAGATATGGTTCAATAAAATGGTTAACGCTATAATCAGATAAATAAGATATCCAAATCCAAATAAATTAAAAATTTATGTTATTAAAAATAAGGGGCCTGGCGAATTACTGATCAGGCCAGGCCGCGTGAATCACAATTTTTCGTTCGAAAAAGTTTTTTTATATATTTAAAAATTTAATAGTCTATTTTTCGATTAATATTCATTCATTTTTGATTCTTGTTTTTTTGTTTATTTATATAATATATATTAAGTTATATATATTATATTATAGTTAATAGTTATATATATTATATAAGTTATATATATATTAAAATAGAATCTTTCTTATTTTTGGCGTTATCCAACTGATTGGAATTGAGTCTAAAACTTGTACTTGCTGTTGTATGACACAAAAACAACTTGTCTATTTTATAGACATATATTATGGTTATATGTTAATAGTATATTATATAAATTATTGTTATGTTATATAGAATAGAAAATTATTATATATAGATAATTATATTATATATCTAATTTAGATATAATTTGATTTCTCAATTTTTTATTATTAATTCTGGATTCGATTTTATTACATACTTTTTTACATATAAACAAAAAATCTTCGAATTTCTTTTTTATTTATATATTTATATATAAATAATATATAAATTTGTATTTTATTTTTTTTCAAGGGGGAGAGATGGCTGAGTGGACGAAAGCGTCGGATTGCTAATCCGTTGTACGAGTTTTTCGTACCGAGGGTTCGAATCCCTCTCTTTCCGTGTTATATTTACATTGAAGATTTAATCTTAATATAATTATAATATTCTTTAATATATATAATAATATATATTTTTCGAATTAATTAGAATTTGGCATTTTTTATAATTTATAATATAGTTTCATTTAAATTTTATCTTAAATTATAAAAAAAAAGAGAAATGAAAAATGAAGCAAAAACCCTTTTTTTAGTCTTCGCGCCCAGGATTGCGCCCTGGATCATTAGATAGGAATCCGAAAATAAAGAGAGAAACGAAGAATATCACTACTGTGTAAACAAAGAGTTTGAGAGTAAGCATTACAAATCTCCAAGATCTTTTTTTTCTTTGAAAAAGAGAATAGATTTTCTATTGTTATACCGCATATCCTAAAATTAAATATTAGGTTTGACACCTAAAGTTGTTTTTGAAAATGTTAAAATCGACTTTTTTTTGTAATTGTAATAGAAATACTAAAAAAATTTACGCTATTATTATCTTATCTATTCTTTTCGTACTTATCAATAATGGATTTTTAACCACTTGTTCATTTAGCCAAAATCAAAATAGTTAGAATGGAAAACGAAATAATGCGGGTTGTGTCTATACAAGAATTTTAATATTTTAATTTTGAATTAAGGGCTCATACTGTAAGATTTTTGATTTTGTTAATTGTTTAGTATTCTAATTAGAATTAGAATTCTCTTTTTCGAAAAAAGCATTCATCTTTAAAAGACCTCATCGAAAACTTACAGCAGCTTGCCAAACAAAGGCTAAGAGAAAAAAGAATAGTGGTATGACTGGCATAAAATCGACGATTGGACTCAAAAAAGCATAGGCCTCTGGTAATTTGGCAAAGAAACAACTACTCGAATAAAGAGTACAATTAAGACAGATCAAACTAAAGATATTAAGCATAACAGACATTTTCTTTTTTTTTTTAATTGCATTTTGATTGAGTTATTGATAGATAAGTAAAAAAAAAAAAAAGAAAAAATCCTTCATTTTTTTGAACTTACTTACTCAATCAAAAAACCTTCCATTCTCAATGGAGAATAGAAGAAATTCTACTTTCATATAATATCTTAATGGAATTATTGGTAATGATCAATAAATTCATTTTTTCTATGTTGACATCTATCGGATTTAAAATACTAAACAACCGAATCTAATGGATTCTTTAGATAGTTGGTCTGGAATTGACGAATAATCAACAACAATATTAGTGTTTATTAGTGTCGAATCGAGATCGAAGTGGGGCGTGGCCAAGTGGTAAGGCATCGGGTTTTGGTCCCGCTATTCGGAGGTTCGAATCCTTTCGTCCCAGAGCATAATTAATTCTAATTTTATAATTAATAAGAAAAAACGTTTTTCTTTTCTGTTTATTTTATAAAGTGTCTAAAGTGTAAGATTGGCTAGAGTTTGACTCTTTTGGCTAATGATTAGAATAAAAAAATTATATCTTTTTCACAGATTTCACAAAGATAAGTGCTCAAATGATACAGATGAATCTGTTGGGTATTTAGGCAAGCCTGGGGTTATAGATTACATTAATTTTCATTATAAAAAAGTTGTGACTTTACCTATTATATATCCAGTCCTTAATAATATGATATATAAATATAATATAAATAATATAATATAAATATATAATATAGAAATATTCATATATCATTATAGAAGGACGTTAATTTTTTTTGTTCATCTCCAGAAAAGAAATTGTATTTTTACTATAACTACATTTTTTAACTACATTTTTTTTTGATATTTCTTATTAAATATGAAAATTTATATATGTAAAGGTTGCGTTCGAAAATAAAGATGGATTTATCTCTCTTAGCTTATCTCTTAGAGATGTCGTCTTATTGTAAATTGTAATTGTTTGTAATTTGTATAAAAAATGTTAATTAAGAAATCAAAAAATTAGAAAAAAAAACTTAAGAGATATTACATATCTAATCTAGGTAACAACTATTTTAACTGAACCAATGACTATTCATGATTCGATAATTGAATCAACCGCAGACTGGTTCCAAATTCGAGGAATGTTATGGTAAAACTTCGTTTGAAACGATGTGGTAGAAAGCAACGTGCGACTTGAAGGACATGATCTGGTGTGGATTCTTATATCCATCATTCTATAAAAAAGGATGCTCTTAACTCGACATCTTTTGCTCTGTTCCATTCGAACTCGGCTTGGTGGGGTGTAATAGAAATAGTATAGGATGGAGCTCGAGTAGAAAGTCTTGAGCTATTTCTCAAGGGAGAGGAGTCTAGGGTTAGTGTCAATAAAAAAAAATAAGTTGGAAGAACTTCGTAAATTATCTTTGACAGAGAAATGGCAAGGATCAAAATCACGCAAATTTAAAATCCCCAAGGCCATTTTGATAAAGCCTTTTTTATTAATCTATTAAATTATATATACTGGGTGGACGCCTGCTGTTCATATGATTAGATTCTTTGAAAGAAATAAATAACAAAAAGGTATGTTGCTTCCATTTTTGAAAGGATTAAAAATCAACGAAGTAATGTCTAAACCCAATGATTCAAAAAAAAAAGATAAAGGCTTCCGTAACAAGGAAATACTCTTTTTGTTTTTTATTGTTGCAACAATTGTATTTGGATCAATTCAAATAGATTCTAAATCAGACAAAACAAAGGGTATTTGAGACTGCTCAATAAATGAGAAATGCTAAAGGATTTTTGTCTTTTGAGCTATTTGAAAGTTATTCAACTTGAGTTATGAGTATACAAATGATTTTTTTGCGGAAATAAAGGATTGAATTCTTAGTTGAATTTGTTTTCTTATGGATTTTTTTGATTGGTCATTGTAATTTATAGATACATAACTTCTAAATCATTTTGCTCGAGCCGTACGAGGAGAAAACTTCCTATACGTTTCCGAGGGGGGTTCAATCTATCCCAATGAGCCGTCTATCGAATCGTTGCAATTGATGTTCGGTCCCGAAGAGAGGGAAGAGATCTGCAGAAAGTGGGTTTTTATGATCCGATAAAAAATCAAACTTATTTAAATGTTCCTGCTATTCTCGATTTTATTCAAAAGGGCGCTCAACCTACAGAAACTGTGTATGATATTTTAAATAGAGCAGAGGTTTTAAAAGAATTTCGATTTAAGCAAACGAAGTTCAATTAATGAATAATAAACCATTTTTAATTAAATAGAATTAAAATGAAATATAAAAACGAAAGATAATGAGGTTTTAATTTGGTAGAACTTTTTTATTCCTGTATTGTGCCAATCCAACACAAGCTTTCCTCTCTAATTTCATTTCTCTTTGTTTTTTCTATTTCGATTTCACAATTTCAATTATATTTAGTGTATTTTTTTTTTTTTCATAAAATAATTCAAATTTTTTATTCATATTGACAAGAATGTATTGAACAAATATAATTCAATTGTGAAATCAAAAATTAAATGGTTTTGTTATGTCTTCTTCACCATATTAGTATTCGAGGATTCATTGAATTTGTTCCGATACAAAACAAAAAGTTTGGATCTCAAAAACGTAAACTACTTGTACTTGTTTATCAAATTTTTTAGCTGAGAATCCCTTGCATTGGTGTTTGTTTTTATGTTCGTAACAGGAATTAACTCGAAAAATTTTTTTGATTTTTTGATAATTCAATGTTTTGATGCCAATACAATTTTGTTGATCTCGATTGTATCTACATATAGATATAGCTATTATGGGGGTTGCTAACTCAACGGTAGAGTACTCGGCTTTTAAGTGCGGCTAGGATCTTTTACATATTTGGATGAAGCAAGGGATTCGTCTACACCATCGGTAGAGTTTATACGACCACGACTGATCCTGAAAGGAAATGAATGGAAAAAAGAGCATGTCGTATCAATAGTAATAATATTTCATTTTTATCAAATCGTTACAAAACTTTATTTAAATTTTTGGAAAGAAATGCAATTAATTAAAAATTGGGTCGATTGAATAAATGGATCGAACCTTATCCTTATGGGTTCAAATTTTGTGGAAAGAATAAGCAACGAGCTTATCTTCATAATTTGAATGATTACCCGATCTAATTAGACGTTAAAAAAAACTTAGTGCCTGATGCGGGAAAGGATTATCCCACGTATGGATTTTCTTTTTTAGTGAATCCTAACTATTAGAATCTCCATTCTCCATATAGAGATGGACAGGAATGTGTAGAAGAAACAGTATATTGATAAAGAGACTTTTTCCAAAATCAAAAGAGCGATTGGGTTGAAAAAATAAAGGCTTTCTAACCATTTTGTTATTTCGTAATAAAAAAAAACGAATTAGATGGAAAAAAAAAGAGAGTACGTTGATTAATTTACCGAAGTACTATTAAAAAAAACTTTGTTTTTACTGTATCGTACTATGTATCATTTGATAATTCAAGAAACTCCCTATCATTTGTACGTTTACTGATTTTAAATGGACGAATTCCAAGGATATATAGAACTCGACGGTTCTTGGCAACATAACTTTTTCTATCCACTTATCTTTCAGGAATACATTTTTTCGTTTGCATATGGCCATGGTTTAACAAAATACATTTTGTTGGAAACTTCCGTCGATAGGAAATTTAGTTTACTAATTGTGAAACGTTTAATTAGTGGAATGTATCAAGAGAATCCTTTGATTCTTTCGACTAATAATTTTAACCAAAATGACTTTTTGGGGCACAAACACAATTTTTATTCGCAAATGATATCAGAAGCATTTGCAGTCATTCTGGAAATTCCATTTTCCCTACTATTAATAGCTTCTGTAGAGAGACAAAAAATAGTTAAATCTCAGAATTTGCGATCAATTCATTCAATATTTCCTTTTTTAGAAGACAAATTCTTACATTTAAATTATGTCTTAGATATATTAATACCTTACCCTGCCCATCTAGAAATCTTGGTTCAAACACTTCGGTACTGGGTGAAAGATGCTTCGTCTTTGCATTTATTACGATTCTTTCTTTATGAGTATCGTAATTGGAATAGTCTTTTTATTTTAAAAAAATCCATTTCTATTTTTCTAAAAAGAAATCAAAGATTATTATTGTTCTTATATAATTTCCATATATGTGAATACGAATCCATTTTCGTTTTTCTTTGCAACCAATCCTCTCATTTACGATCAACATCTTATAGAGTGTTTCTTGAACGCATTTATTTCTACGTAAAATTTGACTATTTAGTCAAACCTTTTTATAAGGATTTTGGCGTTATCTTATGGCTTTTCAAGGACCCTTCCCCGCACTCTGCTAGGTATAAAGTAAAATTCCTTTATGCATCAAAAGGGATGC